AATAAAGTGCCTGATTAAAGGGTTGTTTTGATAGAGCAAAAAATGTGTTCCACACCTTTATTACATTTAATAGAATTAAACTATTCCTAGAAACATCAAAAATTTCTGTACCTCTTATACTAAAATGTAAATAAGTAAGCTAAAAAAAGCTACTAGGTTCATACCCTATTTATAAAGGTTCGCCCCTTTCTTATTTAATATGATATTTAAACAAGATATTATTCGGCTCGTTCCTCGCCCTAGGAACAATGGTCGCAACATCCTCATATTCTTGGATAGGTATGTGAATAGGATTAGAAATTAATCTCCTTTCATTTATCCCATTAATCAGAACCTCCAAGAATATATATTCCTCAGAATCTGCCCTAAAATACTTTATTTCCCAAGTCCTAGCCTCAACTGTTCTACTCCTATCAATCATTATTATATCAATAAAAATAATATTCTTTTTAGATATAAATCACCAACCTGAATTAATTTTCAATACCTCTCTTCTTCTAAAAATGGGGGCTGCCCCCCTCCATTTTTGATTCCCAGAAGTTATAGAAGGATTAAGATGATTCAATAGTATAATTTTATTAACTTGGCAAAAAATTGCCCCTATAGCCCTTCTTTCTTATTCTAGAAAGACTTTAATTCTACTGGTTGTAGCCATTATTTCATGTATAATTATCAGAGGAGTAATAGGACAAAACCACTTAAGACTCCGAAAAATTATAGCTTATTCATCAATTAATCATATTGGATGAATAATTGCTGCAACCTTATATTTTGAGATAATTTGAATTATTTATTTTGTCATTTATTCAATAATTACTCTTAATATCCTTATCATATTTAAAAAATTAAACATTTTTTTTATAAAACAACTTATACTTTCTATAAATCATGAACCAATGCTTAAGATTTTTTTCATTTTAAACTTTTTATCCCTAGGAGGACTGCCCCCCTTTCTAGGATTTTTTCCTAAATGACTTACAATCCAGACCATAATCAACGAAAATTTCTCTTCCCTAGCATTCATTATAATCCTAGCAACTTTAGCAACCCTATATTTTTATATACGAGTTTCATTTAGTACTTTAATTATTTCGATAAATTCTCTATTTCAACCCTATAACTTCCCAACCCACAAATTTTTTATCATAGCAACTAATTTTGTAACGCTAGCAAGATTAGTAATATCCACCTTGATTTTTAACTTTTTTTAATCAAGGATTTAGGTTAAAAAAACCTATGACCTTCAAAGTCATCATTAAAGTTAAGTTTTAAGCCTTAGGAATCCCACCACCAAATTTGCAATTTGGTATCATTTTTTGACTATAAGACCGGTAAAAGAATTTAATTCGTTAATAAGTTTACAGCCTACTGCCTAACCTCAGCCATTTTACCGAATAAATGACTATTTTCAACAAACCACAAAGACATTGGTACACTCTATTTTCTTTTAGGAAGATGAGCTGGAATAGTAGGAACTTCCTTAAGAATTTTAATCCGTGCAGAATTAGGAAACCCTGGGTCCCTTATTGGAGATGATCAAATTTATAATGTAATTGTAACTGCCCATGCATTCATTATAATTTTTTTCATAGTAATACCCATTATAATTGGAGGATTTGGAAATTGATTAGTTCCTCTAATACTGGGTGCACCTGATATAGCATTTCCCCGTATAAACAACATAAGGTTTTGACTTCTTCCACCCTCCCTTACATTCCTCCTAATAAGAAGTATAGTTGAAAACGGAGCAGGAACAGGATGAACAGTTTATCCCCCTCTATCCTCTAATATTGCCCATAGAGGAGCTTCAGTTGATTTAGCTATCTTCAGCTTACACCTTGCTGGAATTTCTTCCATTCTAGGGGCTGTAAATTTTATTACTACTGTAATTAATATACGATCTACAGGAATTACATTTGATCGAATACCGTTATTTGTATGAGCCGTAGTTTTAACGGCCTTACTTCTTCTCCTTTCCTTACCTGTTCTTGCTGGCGCTATCACAATGCTATTGACAGACCGAAATATTAATACAACCTTCTTCGACCCAGGGGGAGGAGGAGACCCTATTCTATACCAACACTTATTTTGATTTTTTGGTCACCCTGAAGTTTATATTCTCATTCTTCCAGGATTCGGAATAATTTCTCATATTATTAGCCAAGAAAGAAGAAAAAAAGAAACTTTTGGAACCCTGGGAATAATTTACGCTATAATAGCAATTGGTCTATTAGGATTTATTGTATGAGCCCACCACATATTTACTGTTGGTATAGATGTTGATACCCGAGCATACTTTACTTCAGCAACAATAATCATTGCTGTCCCTACAGGAATTAAAATCTTTAGTTGATTAGCCACCCTTCATGGAACCCAAATTAACTACTCACCTTCAATTCTTTGAGCACTTGGATTTGTATTCCTTTTCACTGTGGGAGGTTTAACAGGTGTAGTTCTTGCTAATTCATCAATTGATATTATTCTCCATGACACTTATTATGTAGTTGCTCATTTCCATTATGTTTTATCTATAGGTGCAGTATTTGCTATTATAGCAGGTTTTGTTCATTGATTCCCCTTATTCACAGGATTATCCTTAAACAATAAACTTTTAAAAATTCAATTTCTTGTAATATTCCTAGGGGTTAATATAACTTTTTTCCCTCAACATTTTCTTGGATTAAGAGGAATACCTCGACGTTATTCTGATTACCCAGATGCATACACTACATGAAATATTATATCCTCTATTGGATCTTTAATTTCCTTTGTAAGAATTATCCTATTCCTTTTTATCATTTGAGATGCATTCACATCTATACGAAAAAGGCTTTCCCCTTTAAGAATATCATCCTCAATTGAATGACTCCAATCAATACCTCCCTCAGAACATAGATATTCTGAACTTCCTATACTTTCAAACTTCTAATATGGCAGAATAGTGCGGTGGACTTAAACCCCATAAATAAAGTGCAACTTTTTTTAGAAATTGCAACTTGAAAAATATTTCTCCTTCAAGATAGAGCTTCCCCTTTAATAGAACAATTATCATTTTTTCATGATCATACTTTAATAATCCTCCTTATAATTACTGTTCTTGTCGGATACCTAATATCAAGATTATTTTTCAATAAATATAATTATCGATATCTCCTAGAAGGTCAAACCATTGAAGTAATTTGAACTATTCTTCCCGCTATCACCTTAATTTTTATTGCTCTCCCCTCCCTTCGTCTCCTCTACCTTCTTGATGAAATTAATAATCCCCTTGTATCTATAAAATCTATTGGCCATCAATGATATTGATCTTATGAATACTCTGACTTCAAGAATATTGAATTTGATTCTTATATAATTCCTTCATCAGAATTAAAAAAATCAAATTTTCGCCTCCTTGACGTTGATAATCGTGCTGTTCTTCCTTATAATTCTCAAATTCGACTTATAATTACTGCTGCTGATGTTCTTCATTCATGAACTATCCCTGCATTAAGAGTAAAAATTGATGCAACCCCTGGACGATTAAACCAAGTAAGTTTCCTTCTCAATCGAACTGGATTATTTTTTGGTCAATGCTCTGAAATTTGTGGTGCAAATCATAGATTTATACCAATCGTTATTGAAAGAATTTCCCCTCCATTTTTTATTAAATGAGTTTCAAAAATAAGGGAAACTTCATTAGATAACTGAAAGTCAGTATTGGTCTCTTAAACCACTCTATAGTAAATTAACGTCTACTTCTAATGAAGGGTTTAGTTAAACTATAACACTAATTTGTCAAGTTAAAATTACTTCTAAGTAGCCCTTAATTCCTCAAATAGCCCCATTAAGTTGATTAACCTTAATATTAATATTCTCAACTATCATAATTCTTATTAGAATTATTAATTATTCTACTTTTTCCCAATCACCTAAAAGATTATCTTATAAAAAAATCCACTCTCTAAAAATCTGAAAATGATAGTAAACTTATTCTCCTCATTTGACCCATCAACCTCATTATATTTACCCCTTAATTGATTAAGAATATCTTTATGAATAATTTTTATCCCTTATTCATTTTGATTAATTCCTAATCGATCCTCATCCTTTTGAAAGAAAATTTTAATTACTCTTCACAAAGAATTTAAAACCCTCCTTGGCCCAGGAACACGGGGAAGAACTCTTATATTTATTTCTATATTCTCTTTAATTCTTTATAATAACTTTTTAGGATTATTCCCCTACATTTTTACAGGAACAAGTCATCTAGTCATAACTTTAACTCTTGCACTCCCTTTCTGATTAAGATTTATAATTTACGGATGAATTAATAACACAATTTACATATTAGCTCACCTTGTCCCCCAGGGAACCCCCCCTCTTCTTATACCTTTTATAGTATGCATTGAAACAATTAGAAATATTATTCGACCAGGAACACTAGCTATTCGACTAGCTGCTAATATAATTGCTGGTCATCTACTTATAACTCTTCTTGGAAATACAGGCCCAATAATCCCATTTTCTATAATTTTTCTTCTTCTTTTTACACAAATCCTTCTCCTAATCCTTGAATCAGCTGTCGCAATTATCCAATCATATGTATTTGCTGTTCTAAGATCTCTCTACTCTAGGGAAGTAACCTAATGTCCAATAAAAATCACCCATTCCACTTAGTGGATGCAAGACCTTGACCTATTTTAAGTGCTCTAGCAGCTATAATTACTATAACCGGAATTATCAAATGATTCCATTTATTTAGAAACAATCTCCTTCTTCTCGGATTCTTAATTACTAGTTTAGTATTATTCCAATGATGACGAGATATCTCCCGAGAAAGAACATTTCAAGGCCTTCATACATATATTGTAACTATAGGTTTACGGTGGGGAATAATATTATTTATTACATCAGAAGTATTCTTCTTTATCTCATTTTTTTGGGGATTCTTCCATAGAAGACTTGCTCCATCTATTGAACTAGGGATAAATTGACCTCCTAGAGGAATTAATCCATTTAACCCACTTCAAATTCCTCTTCTTAATACTTTAATTCTTCTATCCTCTGGACTTACAGTTACCTGAGCTCATCACAGATTAATCGAAAATAATTTTAACCAAGTTTCTCAAGGTCTTTCATTAACTATTATTTTAGGAATTTATTTTTCTCTTCTTCAAGCATATGAATATAAAGAAGCCCCCTTCACAATTGCAGATGCAGTTTATGGATCCTCTTTTTTTATAGCTACAGGATTCCATGGAATTCATGTAATTATTGGAACAACTTTCTTAGCAGTTGGTCTTTTCCGACACTTAAATAATCATTTCTCTCCTATTCATCACTTTGGATTTGAGGCCGCAGCCTGATATTGACATTTTGTAGATGTAGTATGATTATTCCTTTATATTTCTATCTACTGATGAGGTAGATATTTGTATAATATAATAATAATATATTTGACTTCCAATCAAATAATCTAGTAATAGTACAAATAATATTCATTTTAATTAGAGGGGCCCTCCTAATTATTACTATTTCATCAATAATAATAATTATTTCATCCATCCTTTCAAAAAAATCTTTAATTGACCGTGAAAAAAGTTCACCATTTGAATGTGGATTTGATCCAAAAAGATCCCCCCGACTCCCATTCAGTTTACAATTTTTCCTAATCGCAGTAATCTTCTTAATTTTTGATGTAGAAATCGCTTTATTAATTCCTTTAATCTCAATTATAAAAATATCCAAAATCTTTTTTTTTTGAAATATCTCCTTCTTCTTTATTATTATTCTCCTTGCAGGATTATATCACGAATGAAACCAAGGAGCTCTAGAATGAACCGTCTAGGATAATAGTTAATTATAACATTTAATTTGCACTTAAAAAGTATTGATCCTCAATTTATCTTAAATAAGAAACAAATTTTTGTATTTAGTTTCGACCTAAAACCCTGATGGAAACATCCTTATTTTTAATTGAAACCAAACTAGAGGTATATCACTGTTAATGATAAAAATGAATTTTTTTCCAATTAAAGAAGTGAATTATTTAAAATTGAGCTTCTAACTCAATTTTCTAGTGGTGTAAATCCATTGACACTTCTATTTATATAGTTTAAAAAAAACATTACACTTTCATTGTAAAATTAGAATAACCTTATAAATACTTAAAGATTTTAAATCACCGAGATATCTTCAATATCTAACTCTATATTAAGCTATTTAAGTAAAAAATTATTAAAACCAAAAACACAACCCATATTACCATTAAAAATAAAAAAATCTTTAAATTATTTCTAGAAAAAATCAGAAAAAACTTCGATAATAAAGATAAAGAAAAATAAAAATTTTGACCTCCTATATATTCAGACCAACCCTGATCTACTGTTCTATAAATTTTTTCCCCTTCCTGTAAAAAATAATAATTTACCCCAAAAGTTGAAATATAAGGTATATTCCATATAGACCCAAAAAATATTGAACTTCAAATAAATTTTAAAGATTTTGATTTATACCTTAAAACCAATTGAGCTAATTCATAACCAAATCAACCCCCTAGCAAAACAACAATAATAGTTATTATTTTCATTAAAAAAGATAAACAAATAAAATAAGGTGTTGATAAAATTATCCATCTTAGCCTTCTTCCTATAAAAACAACAAAAAAAATAATTCCTATTATTCCCTTATGCATGTCTAAACCTAAATCATTAATATTATGAAAAGAATAATAATTATAATCCCCTCTTAATACAAAATAAATTAATCGTAAAGTATAAGCAACTGTTAGCCCTGTAGACACAAAATAAATTAAATAAATATAAACCCCTAAATTTCCTATAGAAACAAATTCCAAAATTAAATCCTTAGAATAAAATCCTGATAGAAAGGGTAATCCACATAATGATATATTACAAATTATAAAAAATACACAAGTAAGGGGTATTTGAATAATTATTCCCCCCATAAATCGAATATCTTGACAATTCCCTAAACTATGAATTATAGCACCCGCACATATAAATAATAAAGCCTTAAATAAAGCATGCGTTAATAAATGATAAAATGATAAAATATATCCCCCTATAGCTAAAATCCTTATTATTAATCCTAACTGACTTAAAGTTGATAAAGCAATAATTTTTTTTAAATCAAATTCATAACTTGCCCCTAGCCCTGCTAGAAATATTGTCAGCCTGGCAACAAATAATAAAGTAATTTTTATCCTCTCACCTATACAAAAATTAAAACGAATTAGTAAGTATACCCCAGCCGTTACTAAAGTTGAAGAATGAACTAATGAAGAAACAGGTGTAGGTGCAGCCATAGCTGCAGGTAACCAAGAAGAAAATGGAAATTGTGCTCTCTTCGTTATCCCAGCCAATAATATTAAAAATATAATAATTCCTATTTCAACCCTCCCAAATATAAAATCCAAAAAAAATAAATAATTTCATCTACCATAATTTAATATTCAAGCAATTCTTATTAAAAAAGCCACATCCCCTAAACGATTTGTCAAAGCAGTTAATATTCCAGCATTAAAAGACTTGACATTTTGATAGTAAATTACTAAACAATAAGAAACTAATCCTAACCCATCTCAACCTAAAAGAATCCTAATCAAATTTGGCCTAAAAATCAACAATAATATTGAAACCACAAATATTACCACTAATATAATAAATCGATTAATTATAAAATCTCCCCCCATATACTCATATCTGTAAAAAATAACTATAGAAGAAATAAATAAGACAAACCTTGCAAAAAGTAATGATATTCAATCAAAAAGAATTGATATTACAACTCTTCTCGAATTAACCCTCACTATCTCAATTTCTAAAACTATTATATAATCCAAACTTATAAAATTTAAACTTAAAAAAAATCTTAATATTCTAAAAATTAAAAACCCTATAAAATAAATTAAACACACTGATATTATTTAAAATATTTCTACATCTTTGATTCCACAAATCAATATTTTTAATAAACTATTTAAATAACTTCACAAAACTAAAAATTCACCCTTTATAACCATAATATTTAAAGGAAACCAATGCAAAAATAAAAGAAGATACTCACGAATATTTCCTATTATAAAAGAATATAAACCTCTAAATAATTTCCCATGCTGGGAATATGCATACAAAAATAATCTATAAGCAGCTCTAAAAAAAGAAATTAAAGATAAAAAAATTATACAAATAAATCTTCAAGAAATTAATCTATTAATTAGCATAATCTCACCTAATAAATTTAAAGAAGGAGGAGCAGCTATATTTGAAGAACTCAATAAAAATCATCATAAAGATATTCTCGGTATTAAATTAATTAATCCTTTATTTAAATATAATCTCCGTCTTCCTAAACGCTCATAGGAAATATTAGCTAAACAAAACAAGCCCGAGGAACATAAACCATGAGCAACCATTATTACTAAAGAACCCCTTAATCCTCAATAATTTAAAGTTATTACCCCCCCTAAAACTAAACCTATATGAGCCACAGAAGAATAAGCAATTAAAGATTTTATATCACTTTGCCGCAAACAAATTAAAGATACATAAAAACCTCCTACTAAACTAATAGCAATAAAAATTATATTAACCTTAATAACCAAAGGAATTATAATTTGTATTAAACGTATTAATCCATAACCCCCCAGCTTCAATATGACTCCTGCTAAAATTATTGAACCTGATACAGGAGCTTCTACATGAGCTTTTGGTAATCATAAATGAACAAAATATATTGGTATTTTTACAAAAAATACCATTCTCATACACAAATAAAATATTAAAAACTTTACACTTTTAAAGAAAAAGAAAAAATCAAGAGAACCACATATATTATAATAATAAAAAATCCTAATTATTATAGGCAAAGAAGCAATTAATGTATAAAATAATAAATATACCCCAGCCTGAATTCGCTCAGGTTGATACCCCCACCCAACAATCAAAATTAATGTAGGAATTAAACTAAACTCAAAAAATAAATAAAAAATAAATAAATTTATTGAAGCAAATGTACAAAATAATGAAATTAATAAAATTAATAAAATCATTAAATATAAATTCCAATAATAATTCGCTTTTAAAATTCCTTCCCTTGCTATAATTATTAATGAACAAATTCACAATCTAAGTAAAATTATAATATAAGACAACAAATCCACCCCTCAAAAATATCTAATATTACAATATATCCCTCCAAAACAAAATTCCAATAAAAATAAAAAAATTAATCCTCTATAAAGACATTGATTAAACCAAAACCCCCCTTTAATAAATCTCAAAGGAACTATTATTATTAAAGTAAATATAAATTTTATCATAATAAATTAAAAGAAATTATATAATTATTACCATAAGTCCGTATTAATAAAACTAAAATAGATAAACCTAAAGCCCCCTCACACACTCTTATAGTCAAAAAAACTATTAAAAAATAAAATTCCCAATTATATGAAATCAAATAAAAAACCAATATTAAAAATAAAGCCACTACAACAAATTCCAACCTTAAAAGTATTAAAAGTAAATGTTTCCGATTCAAACAAAAAGAAAGTAATCCTATTAAATATATAAAAAAAGATATTCCAACTAAAATTGACATTAGTTTTAATAATTTAAACAAAATATTGGTCTTGTAAACCAAAAATAAGTACATCTTTTAAAACTTCAGAAAAGATCTTTCTTCATCATTAATCTCCAAAATTAATATTTTTAATAAACTATTTTCTGCACTTATGATAATAATCATTATAATATCTATTTCACCTGCTATTTTATTACCCCTTATAAACCACCCCCTTTCATTAGGTCTTCTCCTCCTTATTCAATCAATTCTCATTGCTTTAATTTCAGGATGAATAAATTTAACCTTCTGATACTCATACATTCTCCTTCTCATTATAATTGGAGGTATGCTTGTACTTTTTTTGTATATAACGAGAGTAGCTTCAAATGAAAAATTTAAATTTTCCCAAATACTTATAACCCTATTTATTTTATCAATCATTGTATTAATCCCTATTTTCTTATTAATAGACCAATGATTCACAAACTCAAAAATCTTAATCTTCGAAAACTTTAGATTTATATTATCTCTCTTATCCTTAAACAAATTTCTTAACTTTCCTGCCATTATAATTTCTATTAGATTAATTATTTACCTACTTATTACACTAATTGTTGTAATCCAAATTTCAAAATTCAAACAAGGACCCTTACGTAATTACAACTAATGAAAATACCTATCCGAAAAATTTCACCAATAACTAAAATTATTAATAACTCTTTAATTGATTTACCCTCACCTTCTAATATTTCAGCTTGATGAAATTTTGGATCTTTATTAGGCTTATGTTTAGGAATTCAAATCATTACAGGAATATTTCTAGCTATACATTTCACAGCTAATATTGATTTAGCATTTAATAGAGTAATTCACATCTCTCGAGATGTAAACTACGGTTGATTAATTCGAGCAACCCATGCTAATGGGGCTTCATTCTTCTTCATCTGCCTTTATCTCCATATTGGACGAGGAATATATTATAGATCTTACAACCTTGAACTTACATGAACTGTAGGAGTTATTATTCTATTCTGTATTATAGCTACAGCCTTTCTAGGATATGTTCTCCCTTGAGGACAAATATCATTTTGAGGAGCTACAGTAATTACAAATCTCCTTTCAGCAATCCCCTACATCGGATCTATAATTGTCCAATGATTGTGGGGAGGATTTGCTGTCGATAACGCAACCCTAACTCGATTTTTTGCACTCCATTTCCTTCTACCTTTCATTGTTGCAGCCCTTGTAATAATTCACCTCTTGTTTCTTCATCAAACAGGATCTAATAATCCTTTAGGAACTAATAGAAATATTGATAAAATTCCATTTCATCCATACTATTCTTATAAGGATATTTTTGGGTATATTATTATATCTTTCCTATTAATAATGCTTATCCTAATCAATCCTTACCTTCTAGGAGATCCAGAAAATTTTATTCCAGCAAATCCATTAGTTACCCCTATCCATATTCAACCCGAATGATATTTTCTATTTGCATATGCAATTCTTCGCTCTATCCCTAATAAATTAGGAGGAGTAATCGCTTTAGTTATATCTATCCTAATTCTATTAATTGTACCATTTATTAATCTTAAAAAAATACAAAGAACTCAATTCTACCCGCTTAATAAAATTCTTTTTTGATCATTTGTCTCAATTGTAATTCTCCTCACTTGAATTGGAGCTCGTCCTGTAGAGGACCCCTATATTACTGTAGGTCAAATTCTCACAATTATATATTTCCTTTACTTTATTATTAATCCCCTCATTCACAATATCTGAGATACATTAATTTTTAAAAATTAGTTAATGAACTTGTATAAGTATATATTTTGAAAATATAAAAAAGAGTTAATTCTCTATTAACTTCACTACTAAATTTCATTCACTAAATCATTCCTGTAAAGATAAAAATTTTTATCCCTAAAAAAAAAAGAAAATAATTTAATGTCAAAGGCAAATATCTTTTTCAAGCCAAATACATCAATTTATCATAACGAAAACGAGGTAAAGTTCCCCGGACTCATACCCATAAAAATGATATAAATCCAAGGAAAAAAAAAAATATAACCCCCCAAAAATTAGCTCCCAAAAATAATAAACAACATATTATTCTTATAAACAAAATTCTTGAATATTCTGCTAAAAAAATTAAAGCAAACCCCCCTCCTCTGTATTCAACATTAAAACCTGAGACTAACTCCGACTCCCCCTCTGCAAAATCAAAAGGAGTTCGATTAGTCTCGGCTAACCTTGAAACAAACCAAACTATACAAAGAGGAAAAGCAATTAAAATAAATCAAACAATTCTTTGATAGATTTTCAAATCCAATAAATTTAAACTTATAATTAAAATTAAAAAAGACAATAAAGTTAAAGCCAATCTTACTTCATAAGAAATAGTCTGAGCCACCGCTCGCAAACTTCCTAATATAGAATAATTAGAATTTGAAGATCAACCAGCCAATATTACTGTATAAACTCTTAAACTTGCACAACATAAAAAATACAAAATCCCTAAGCTAAAACTTAAAAACCCCCTTAATAAAGGAATACACAATCAAACCAATAAAGAAAGAAACAAATTAAAAATAGGAGAAACATAATATAATATATAATTTGATATAAATGGATAAGTTTGTTCCTTTGTAAAAAGCTTAATAGCATCACTAAAAGGCTGGGGAATACCTAAAAAACCAACCTTATTGGGGCCTTTACGATTTTGGATATACCCCAGAACTTTGCGTTCCAAAAGAGTCAAAAATGCAACCCCGACAAGAACACAAATTACTAAAATTAATATTCCATAAAACAGAAATACTAAATCCAAAATAAATATTATTGCCTGTATTATCCATACATATTTAAATTCTAAATTTAATACACTTTTCTGCCAAAACAATATTAATATCCTAAAATAATTTATTAAACAAATATCTGGTCCTTTCGTACTAAAATATTTAACCTTTCTAAAGATAGAAACCAACCTGGCTCACGCCGGTTTAAACTCAGATCATGTAAAATTTTAAAAGTCGAACAGACTTAACTTTTTCAGCCTCTTCACCAAAAGTTTATTTTAATCCAACATCGAGGTCGCAAACTAGTTTATCAATAAGAACTCTCCAAACTAATAACGCTGTTATCCCTAAGGTAATTTAATCTTATAATCATAAAAAATGGATCACTTAAATACATATAAGTACAAAAAATTAAAAAAAGTTAACTAAATTTTTCTATCACCCCAACAAAATAAACCCTTATAAATCATAATAATTTTACTAAAAACACAATCCACAAAAATATATAAAATTCTATAGGGTCTTCTCGTCCCCTAAAAATATTTAAGCTTTCTCACTTAAAAATAAAATTCTAAAACAATTAAATTGAGACAGTAATTTTCTTGTTTGACCGTTCATTCCAGCTTTTAATTAAAAAACTAATGATTATGCTACCTTTGCACGGTCAGAGTACCGCGGCCATTTAATTTATCATTGGGCAGGCCGGACCTTAAATTATTATCAAAAGGCCATGTTTTTAATAAACAGGCAGAAAATAAATTTGCCAAGTTACTTAATTAAACCTTTCATCCTCAACCATCGATTACAGTAAATTATACTAATTTTATCATTATTCCCTAAAAATTATTAATCCATCTAATATTTTAATAAAAAATTTAAAAAATTAAAAATTACTTTACCAAAAATCTTGATATAAAACACTACAAAAAATGAAAACTTCTATTCCTATTCAACTTTCTATAAATCCACATTTTTAAATATCTATTTAAAAGCTTATCCCCTTAAATATTTCTTGATTCACAAATTAATTTTTTATTTAAAACTATTTTAGAAATCAGCTTAATTAAATTAATTTCTTAAAAAACTAGATATATTTAAAACCGACTAACGTCTAATACCAAAAGATATATTATAAATAATTATTCAACATTAATATATATATATATTTAGCTCCTATAAATTCGAGAAAATTTAAAACCAAAATACCTTTTTAATAAACCCTGATACAAAAGGTACAATAAATAAAATATTCTTTATAAAATATAAAATATTCCTTTACTGTACTATTATTCTATAATTTTAAAAATCTTTTCAAATTTTATTACTAAAACTAATAACTTTTTTTAAAAATCTATTCAAAATAAAACCTTTAATATCAAATTAAACTGAATTCCACAATCATCTTTTTAATGTAAATAAAATGCTTTCTACAAAGCTTTAATTTGCTTTCCAGGTACACCTTCCGGTACACCTACTATGTTACGACTTATCCTTCCTTGGAAAAGGAGCGACGGGCGATATGTGCATATTTTAGAACTTTAATCAAACTAATAAAATTATTAGTTTTACTATCAAATCCTATTTATTGAAAGAATTTCATCTTCCAAACCATAAATCAATTTATTGTAACCCATTTCTACTTGTATGTAAACTGCACCTTGATCTGATTTAAATTAAAATTTTAAAAATTGAATATTCCTCCCTTAAAAGATATTCAAATAACGACGATATACAAACTTAAAAGACAAGTTAAATTAATCGTGGATTATCAATTACAGAACAGGTTCCTCTGAATAGATTAAAACACCGCCAAATTTTTTAAATTTCAAGAACACCTAATACTTCTCAGGAATTTAATTTTACATTCCTAATAATAGGGTATCTAATCCTAGTTTACTACAAAAATTTAATAATATTTCATTAAAAAATAAATTTAATCAACTATTAAATTTCACCTCACATAATTAATTTTCATTTATAATAAAAAGATAATTACCACCCAAACCAAATTTAGAAGTATATTATGTATAACCGCAACCGCTGGCACAAAATTTGTCCATACTAATATAAATACCTAATTCTAAAATTACTTAATTATTAAATCCACTTACTGCTCAACCTAAATTTTTAAATTTAAATTCACATGTAAAATTATTATCCACCAAATTTTTAAGCTACAATAAAACTTTGATTTTTATAACTAAAAATCTAACACAATAGTAGTATATATATATACTTAAATATTAATTCCCCTTTATTATAAAATGTAACCTTATACCAAATCGTAATATAATTTTTAATAAACCAGATCATACTTTAATTTATAAAACAATTTCTATTAAATCTTATAAAACTAAATTTAACTTCATTAATTATACCCTTCATAAAATATTCAATACTTAAAATTAATTTTTCGTAAACTTATCCCCAATTAAAAATCAAGGAAATTCCCAACCCCCTAAAATTTTCAATTTTTTTGGGCCTAATTTTCAAAATTCTGGGTAATGTCCAATCATTTTAGATTCAAAAAATTAATCAAATATCAATTGGAAAAACCCCACAAAATGACCATTTTCCGAAAACCAAAAAAATTAACTTTTCAAAAAAAAAATATTCTAATCTAGAAAACCCCACAAAACCTTTCAAAAATCCAATTTTTTTTCATTATTTTGTGCAAATTAAGCAAAAATTTGGCATATTTGCCCTCTTTTTTGCAAAATTTTCAACTTTTTTACTCTCCCAATTAAAAATCAAGGAAATTCCCAACCCCCTAAAATTTTCAATTTTTTTGGGCCTAATTTTCAAAATTCTGGATAATGTCCAATCATTTTAGATTCAAAAAATTAATCAAATATCAATTGGAAAAACCCCACAAAATGACCATTTTCCGAAAACCAAAAAAATTAATAAATTTTTAAAATAAATGTTTCAAAAACTTCAACAAAATATCTTATATAATTTTATCTTCTCCCCTGCAAAATACAATCAGACCTAAAATCAAATTTTTTACCCCAAATCTATAAAATTTTAAAAACTAATCTAAAAATTCTATCCTAATTAAGAAAATCCCCACAAAATTCACAGGATATTGGAATTTATTACCTTATTTTACGTAAATCTTCCCAAATTTAGTAAAATTTCACCTTTTTTTAAAACTTTAAATTTAAAACTTCAAGAAAATCCTCAGAAAATGCCCAATTTCCTTACTACCTTGATTAATTATATACTAATTTTTAATTCATAAATCCACTTTTGAATTAGATCCCATACCCACAAATTTTGGAAACTTTGGTTATTTAGGTAGAAACCCAATTTATTAAATTTAAGAAATGCCCTATTTCCTAAATTTTTAATCTCAATTGAAAATTTCCCAGAAAATGCCCAATTTCCAGAAAATTTAAAATTAATTTATCAAAAATCCTATCCTAATTAAGAAAATCCCCACAAAATTCACAGGATATTGGAATTTATTACCTTATTTTACGTAAATCTTCCCAAATTTAGTAAAATTTCACCTTTTTTTAAAACTTTAAATTTAAAACTTCAAGAAAATCCTCAGAAAATACCCAATTTCCTACTACCTTGATTAATTATATACTAATTTTTAATTCATAAATCCACTTTTGAATTAGATCCCATACCCACAAATTTTGGAAACTTTGGTTATTTAGGTAGAAACCCAATTTATTAAATTTAAGAAATGCCCTATTTCCTAAATTTTTAATCTCAATTGAAAATTTCCCAGAAAATGCCCAATTTCCGGAAAATTTAAAATTGATTTATCAAAAATCCTATCCTAATTAAGAAAATCCCCACAAAATTCACAGGATATTGGAATTTATTACCTTATTTTACGTAAATCTTCCCAAATTTAGTAAAATTTCACCTTTTTTTAAAACTTTAAATTTAAAACTTCAAGAAAATCCTCAGAAAATGCCCAATTTCACTACTACCTTGATTAATTATATACTAATTCTTAATTCATAAATCCACTTTTGAATTAGATCCCATACCCACAAATTTTGGAAACTTTGGTTATTTAGGTAGAAACCCAATTTATTAAATTTAAGAAATGCCCTATTTCCTAAATTTTTAATCTCAATTGAAAATTTCCCAGAAAATGCCCAATTTCCGGAAAATTTAAAATTAATTTATCAAAAATCCTATCCTAATTAAGAAAATCCCCACAAAATTCACAGGATATTGGAATTTATTACCTTATTTTACGTAAATCTTCCCAAATTTAGTAAAATTTCACCTTTTTTTAAAACTTTAAATTTAAAACTTCAAGAAAATCCTCAGAAAATGCCCAATTTCCCAAGCTAATTTTTTAAATTTTGAAAATGCCCAATTCCAAAAATTCTAAAATTAATTTTCCAAAATTATTAAATAAATTTTTAAAATAGATGTTTTTAAAACTCCACTAAAATACCTTATATAATTTTATTTCCTTTCCCTGCAAAATACAATCAGACCTAAAATCAAATTTTTTACCCTCAAAATTCATAAAATTTTCAAAAATACATAAAAAATTACTCTCTTGATGTACCATCCTTCACTTTTTTCTTTAGTTAAAAATTAACTTTTTCTAAAAGATCCAACTCTACTAACCACCCCAACTTTTTTTACTAAACACCTCAGTTTCACCCTATAAGTTAAAAATAAAAAAAACCAAAAATCCGCATTTTTGAAAAAATGCTCCCCGATCGCCGTATAAGAATATTTAAATTACATATAATTTAAACATAATATGTATAGTACTATAGACATAATGGTATAATTGACTATATATTTGTACTATTTATCGTATAAATTATATATTCATTGATTAATAAGGTAGTTTTTTTTTTTTTTAGAAATTTTCAATATATATATGAATTATTTAATTTTGCTATATAAAGATTTACGATTAACGATAATATTAAATGAAACAATCTATATATATATATTCCCATTTTCTTAATGATAATAAATATATATATATATATAGATATATTATTGATTTATAAATTATATAAATGATAACTTACATTGTATTTAAACCTTTTTATATTCCTATTAAGGATTCTTTTCTTATACCCCCTATTAAACAACTGTATATAATTCAGATCCGTATATTTATAGTAAATAACTGTTTATCTATAAAATCTAAATTTTTTTATTCTAATGTATCCACCAATGATTAATAGCGGTATATGAATACAATAATATTACTATATATAAACCCTGTGTATATATATATATATGTATAGATGATTAATTCAAAAATCATTTATAAAGAATTTTTTTTCATCTAGATTTGGTCCAAAAAATCAGAAGATTTCATTTGTTTTCCCCACAAATCATAAAAAATAGTGAAAAAATTTTGCCCAAAAATCGTCAAAAATGGATGCAAAAATTTGCATTTTTTTTGATTTTTTTTGGCTCTCCGAAACTTTTATTTCAAAGATTTTGTATAACGAGTGTCAAATCAGTAATGTAAATTTCTAACACCTTTTTTCATTTTATTTTAATTTATAATTCTAGTAGAATATACCTAAATTAATAATTAAATTTTTTATCTTTGTTATAGTTAAATACTTTCATATAGAAAGTTTTATCTTTATCTAAGCTATAAAAATTAAATTTTCGAACCAAAAAAAAAAAAAAAAAAAGGGGGGATAGAAAAGGATGGTTTATTTTAAAAGAGATG